CATCTTTACGGTGCTTCCTCTAGATTCTATCAATTAGACCCTTTTTATCCATAGAAAAAGTTGCTAGGCTTCTTCCCAATTTTGAATTCTATGAAGTTTCTTTCTTTGCTACAGCTGCTAAAAATCGTTGTTTTAGACGATGGATATGTAGAAAGCCTCTGCTTTTTCTAGTATTTCCTAGATTTTTCTTGATTTTTTCTTTCTATAGTGGGGATAGTCGCACGTAATGACAGATCACGGCCATATTATTAAAAGCTTGTGGTAAGAATGGATTTCGTTCTAGTGCTCGAAAATAATATTCCAAAGCTTTCGTATGTTCTCCATTACTTGTGTGGATAAGACCTATATTATAGAGTATATAACTTCGATCATAGGGATCAATTTCTAGTCGCATAGCTTCATAATAATTCTGTAAAGCTTCCGCATAATTTCCTTCGGATTGAGCCGACATCCGTTACGGTCGTTATTCAATTCAAAGAATCTCCGTTCCAGAACCGTACATGAGATTTTCATCTCATACGGCTCCTCCCTTATGTGCATAATGAGAATAATGCATGGAATCAAAAAGATAAAAAGATTCTCATTATGAACTGAGCAGAGCTAGTGTTTTTACAAGAAATCTCTAGCCAACCTTCCTGCAAGAGATCTTTTCTTAACATCAAACCTGTTGGGATTAGATAGAAATGATAAGAAAACCCCAACAATTTCTTTGTTTTCAACGCCTCCTAATTTCCGGGAATTAGTCACTTCAACAGCCTTCGATGGTTATACAGGTATCCACAGTACGAACGAGATGGATGCTTGTTGTCCCAACCACTCTTTCAATCCCGAACCCGATAAGGAGGGGTAATTTAGAATAAAGTTTTCGTGTTGTTGATTCCTAGGTGTAGTGATTCTTCCCCTATGTTGCTTATTGGCACTAATACAATAAGATTGACCCGTAGAACCTCTAGGTCTAACCTTCCGCTCAATACTAGAATCGATAAACGAAACACAGCATTTGAGGTTAGATGAATCGAGGATACACGACAGAAGGAATTGTTCTATTTCTAAACTTCACCTTCAATAAGCGTAGATTTTTTTTTTCAATAACTTGGCGTGTCTTTCTCGTAAGACTTAGAGAAATGACTAAATATGAAAAAAAGAAATAAAAAACCGAGAATCAAATCGCACCATCTCTGTAATAGGTAAATGCCTCTTTTTCTCCTGAAGTTGTCGGAATTATTCGTAATAAGATATTGGCTACAATTGAAAAGGTCTTATCAATAAAATTTCCATTTATCCGCGATCTAGGCATAGGTAGAAATCCATTCTATAATTCTTCTCATTACCTCTCGTGGGAAAAAGATCCCAGAAAGAATTGTATATATAGCACGAAATAACATAAAACAGATTTAATAAAACAGACTTATTAAAAAAATAGGAACCTTCTATTCCAACTGTTCTTTTTTGCCAGGAATGAATAAGAGAAATATTTCAACGCGATCCTTTAGTAGTATAGGAACTATTCCTATAAGTTACAGGTTAGAAGAACTGGAGAAATTTTGATTTCTGACACAAATTAGAAAAAATATCGAAGAATCTTTCTCTGATCAAAATAGATTAACTGCCAATTTTGTATACATAACAAGTATACACTCTAGAATCAAATAGAAAAAGATTTTCTGAATTTAGATTCAAATCGGGGAATCAGGGGTTTTTTGTTGAAAACTCTACTCTAAAACCAGCCTAAAACCAGCAAGGAATTTGAGAATTGTTTTGGTATGGAATCATATTCAATTCGAATTCGGATTGAAGAGTATCGATTCACTATGATAAAAATAAAAAAATAGACCATCAATCAGTTGATTCGTTCTAATTCATTGATGGAATCCGTATCAAAATAGCAGAAAAAGAAGAGAACCTTGTTTTTGCAAATCTGAGTCGAATTGTTAAAAACAATTTTCGTTAAAAATTGGCTCTCGGAACCTCAACGGAAAGAAAAAGTGTTCTTTGCTTTTACTTTGATAAAAAATTCTCAGTGAAATTGGTCATACCTATCCAAAATGAATATAAAAGACTCGCTATTCACTCGGTTTTTGGGGCATAATCATTATGTAGGAGAGATGGCCGAGTGGTTCAAGGCGTAGCATTGGAACTGCTATGTAGGCTTTTGTTTACCGAGGGTTCGAATCCCTCTCTTTCCGTACCTTCAGTTAATTCACCGATTTTACTAGTACCAATGGATCAAATCATGGCAATGGAGACAATTATTCCAACAGCGAGTTTCTTCTTTGTTTGATTTTAATATAGATCATCAATTCCTAATTGATCGTAAACGTAAAATCAAATAGCATAAAAAAAGAAAATACTGGAAGAATAGACAAGAAATGAAAATCGATCTTTGGTCTATGATACAGAGATGGAAGAAAATCCGGATCAAACCCGGATTTCTCTTACTTAACCTTAGGTGAATTTACTTTACTCAAATTTAGGAACCCGGTTAGTTTAGTTAGGTTTAAGTCTGACGAGAATAATATTCTATGACTAGCAATTCATTTATTTTCAAACCGACCCATTTAGTATCTATTATTTGATTGACTAAGCCTTTATATGGGGATGGGTGAAGGGTCAAATGGTTTGGCAATTCCTTATGAGGGGATGACTCGAGAGAATTTTGAATCAGAGCTCTGGATGTTTGTTTATCCTTCGACGTAATAATATCTCGGGGTTTGCAGCGATAACTCGGTATATCGACTATACGACCATTAACTAAAATATGTCGATGGTTAACTAATTGACGGGCTGCAGGAATAGTCGAAGCCATACCCAGTCGAAAAAGAATGTTATCCAAACGCATTTCAAGTAATTGTAGTAAAACTTGACCAGTTGACCCCTTGGATTTTCTGGCAATCCGAACGTATTTAATTAACTGTCGTTCTGTAAGACCATAATGAAAACGCAATTTTTGTTTTTCTTCTAGGCGAATACGATATTGAGATTTTTTCCCGGAACGCGGTTGATCACTTTCATCCCTAAGACTTTTATTAGTTAGTCCTGGTAAAGCCCCCAGGCGGCGTATTTTTTTGAAACGAGGTCCTCGGTAACGCGACATAAAGACTCCTTATTCTTATTACAGATTTACTTTAGTATTTACTATCGTACTATTTCTATTTAGTTTATTTAATTTACTTAACTTAATCTTAATTCATTGACTATCTTAATTCTTAATAAATTATTCATAAATATCTTAATTACTTTATTTTAAATATCTTAATTACTTCATTTCCTATTTCACTCAGAATTCATTCTTCTATCTTCTATGTTCATTTTTTATTTCATTTTTCATTCAATTTGTTTATTGAATTCTTTTTTCCAGAATAAACCTAAACTGAACAAGATAATAAATGAAAGAAATTTTGGAGTGTACTATAATTTTGTAGTGTACTATAAAGAAGAATGAAATGACTTGGATAAATACCCCTCTATATATATCTATTTTACTATCTATTTTACTATATATATAATCTATATTATATATAATCTATATTTTTTTATCTATATATATAATCTATATTATATATAATCTATATTTTTTTAGATTCTAAATTCTAAAACTAAAAAAAGGAATCCTTTTCCTGATATAGTTGGAAGTTCCTATAAGCTCTAATAAATTGACACCGCTTCAATATTCTTTGATTCAATATTCTTTGATTTCAAAGGGACATTCTAAAGCATGTAAAAAAAGGAATCAAAATAGAAAAGCCAGCTATCGGAATCGAACCGATGACCATCGCATTACAAATGCGATGCTCTAACCCCTGAGCTAAGCGGGCCTACATCACATCAATTTTATTTTTATTTTATATATACAGGAATTAAATATCAATAAACCATCAAAAAACCAAGGGAATCTTAGTTATTCACTATCTATTTTTTATTCTGAGCTATTCCTAAACAAGATAGAACTAGACTTTCTAATTTCGATTTTGATTCTAAAACATAATGATTACGATAGAATTTCGATTTGTTTATTACAATTCTAATCTGAATATTATTTAATATTCTTAATATATTTCATATTGTTAATATAATTTCTTAATATAATAATATTAATTAGAATATTAATTATTATTAGTATATTAATTATTATTAGTAATATAAGATATATAAGATATAAGAATATTAATTATTATTAGAATTAGATTGTAATTAGATTTAGATAGTGATAGTGAATATTAACTACATATTACATAGTAAACATAGTAAATCTTTTTTGAGATAGTCAAATTTGCGTTCTCATTTTTTTGAATTGACCTGAGATTTAAAATCTTTTGTTTACAGTTATCGATTACGGCGATGATTTGTTATAACTAATCAGACATTCCTCCGCCTTTATTCGTACTTTTTTCGTAAAGGAGTTCAGACAAAAAAAGAATCGACCGTTCGACTATTTCAAATTGAGTGTAAAAATTACAGAAAGAAAAACATAGATATTATGGGATATATATTCATCTATATTGAATTGCGGATAGAGAAATGATAAAATCATTTTTGATTAGACCAAAACTCCTTTTTCTATATAGGTAAGAAATCAAAGAGAAGAAACCGCTTTTTCGAGATAGGAATAAGTATCTACTGAATTGAATGTTTTGAAGTAGAAGTATAAGAAAAGAGGGAACGAGACATCACAACGAGATCTTCATCTCAAAAAGAAAGGGGGATATGGCGAAATTGGTAGACGCTACGGACTTAATTAGATTGAGCCTTGGTATGGAAACTTACTAAGTGATAACTTTCAAATTCAGAGAAACCCTGGAATTAATAAAATGGGCAATCCTGAGCCAAATCCTATTTTCCGAAAACAAACAAAAGTTCAGAAAAAAGGATAGGTGCAGAGACTCGATGGAAGCTGTTCTAACAAATGGAGTTGATTGGATTGAAGAAAGAATTGAATATTTATTGAAGTGATTAAATCCTTCACTCCATAGTATAGTCTGATAGATCTTTTGACGAACTGA